GTTAATGTAGCTTAAATAAAAGTGTGACACTGAAAATGCCAAGATAGATCTTAATACATCTCATAAACATAAAGATTTGGTCCTAATCTTACTATTAATTATGATTACATTTACACATGCAAGTATCTGCACCCCGGTGAAAATGCCCTAAACTTACTAATAATAAACTAAGGAGCCGATATCAGGCACAAGCCCATTACATCTTGCTAAGCCACACCCACAAGGGGTTCCAGCAGTGATAAACATTGAAACATAAGCGACAGCTTGAATCAGTAATAATCTAAAGAGCTGGTTAATCTCGTGCCAGCCACCGCGGTTATACGAGAAACCCAAATTAATAAATCACGGCCCAAAGAGCAGTTAAATGAAATTTAAATAATAGTTTAAAAAATTAACTAAGCCGTTATACGCAATAGTTAGATCTAAAATCATCGACGAAGGTAATACTAATAAATAAAAAATATTGAAGCCGCGAGAGCTACGACACAAACTGGGATTAGATACCCCACTATGCCTAGCCATAAACTTTGACCATTCCGCCAGAGTACTACGAGCAATAGCTTAAAACTCAAAGGACTTGGCGGTGCTCTACACCCACCTAGAGGAGCCTGTTCTATAATTGATAACCCCCAATAAACCTCACCACTCATTGCAATACAGCCTATATACCGCCGCCGTCAGCTTACCCTTTAAAGGGAAATAAGTAAGCAAAATGATAAACATAAAAACGTCAGGTCAAGGTGTAGCAAATAGAGTGGGAAGAAATGGGCTACATTTTCTTTAAGAAAAAACGAAAAACCAAATGAAAAAAAGTTGGAAGGAGGATTTAGCAGTAAAAAGAAATAAGAGTGTTCTTTTTAAATTTGGCTATAGAGCGCGCACACACCGCCCGTCACCCTCTTCAACACGATATTTAAGTAATTAACAAAACTATTAAAACAAAGAAGAGGAAAGTCGTAACATGGTAAGTTTACCGGAAGGTGAACTTGGATTCAACCTGTAGCTTAAATAAAGCATCTTACTTACACTAAGAAAATACTTGATAAAATCTAGTCAGATTGAGTAAAAATTATAGCCTAACTACTAACAACCTAAAAATATTTAAACTAAAACATTTAAAAACTTAAGTATTGGAGAAAGAAAAACTAAAAAGAGCTATAAAGAAAGTACTGCAAAGGAAATATGAAATAGAAATGAAATAAATAATAAAACAAATAAAAGAAAAGATTACACCTTGTACCTTTTGCATAATGGTCTAGCAAGTAAAACTTAGCGAAAAGAATAAAGTTAACCCCCCCGAAACTAAGCGAGCTACTTAAAAGCAACATACAAGTGTAAACCCATCTATGTGGCAAAATAGTGGGAAGACTTCTAAGTAGAGGTGAAAAGCCTAACGAGCTAAGTGATAGCTGGTTGCTCAAGAAATGAACTTAAATTCAACTTTAAATATTTTCTTAACACAAAAAGAAACAAATAATATTTTAAAGCTAATTAATAAAGGTACAGCTTTATTAATAAAGGAAACAACCTAAATAATGAATAAAGACTATATTATTAAAAGAAATTAGAATTGTTGGCCTAAAAGCAGCCACCAGTAATGAAAGCGTCACAGCTCAACTTAATAAAATCTTATTATTCCATTAAATAATCAAAACTCATTATACATATTGAGCCAATCTATTTTATAGATGCACCTATGCTAGAACTAGTAACAAGAATTTATCTCTATGTACATGTGTATATCAGAACGAAAAATTCACTGATAATTAACGTTAATATACTACAAACCTAGAAGCATATATAAACCAACGTTTACCCAACACAGGGGTACAAAAGAAAGATTAAAAATTTAAAAAGGAACTCGGCAATCAAGGACTTCGCCTGTTTACCAAAAACATCACCTCTTGCATATTAAATATAAGAGGCCATGCCTGCCCAGTGACACCAGTTTAACGGCCGCGGTATTATGACCGTGCAAAGGTAGCGTAATCACCTGTCTTTTAATTTAAGACCTGTATGAATGGCAAAACGAGAGTCCAACTGTCTCTTTAAATTAATCAGTGAAACTAATCTTTCCGTGCAGAAGCGGAAATAATATCATAAGACGAGAAGACCCTATGGAGCTTTAAATTTTACTTAACTATAATCTTATTTTCCCCTACGGGAAAACCTTTTACTATTATAGATTAATAAAAATTTTAGGTTGGGGCGACCACGGAATAAAGAAAAACTTCCGAGAAGAAATTTTTAGAAGGACACTTCATAAAATAGAAAAATCTAACATATTGACCCAATAATTGATCAACGAACCAAGTTACCCTAGGGATAACAGCGCAATCTTCTCCAAGAGTTCTTATCGACGAGTAGGTTTACGACCTCGATGTTGGATCAGGACACCCAAATGGTGCAGCAGCTATTAAAGGTTCGTTTGTTCAACGATTAAAGTCCTACGTGATCTGAGTTCAGACCGGAGTAATCCAGGTCAGTTTCTATCTATGTTTAATTTCCTCTAGTACGAAAGGGCCGAGGAAATTGGGCCAATGAAACATTAAGCCCATAACAACTATTGAAAACAACTAAAATAGACTGTAAACAATACAGCCTAATATAAAGGCTTGCTTGAGTGGCAGAGTTCGGTAATAGCAAAAGATCTAAAATCTTTCTACCAGAGGTTCAAATCCTCTCTTAAGCTATGACTTATTTTATATCTCAATTTATTAACCCCGTAATATATATTATCCCAGTTCTATTAGCCGTAGCATTTTTAACTCTTGTAGAACGTAAAGTTCTAGGGTATATACAGCTTCGAAAAGGGCCTAATATTGTCGGCCCTATCGGGCTTCTTCAACCTATTGCTGATGGATTAAAACTATTTATTAAAGAACCCATTCGCCCCTCTACCTCTTCACAAACCTTATTTATGCTTATACCAACTATAGCCTTAACTTTATCACTTGCTATTTGAATACCTCTTCCAATACCTTATTCTATGTCAAATCTAAACTTAACAATTCTATTCTTACTTGCCCTATCAAGCTTAACTGTATACTCTATTCTAGGGTCTGGGTGGGCCTCAAATTCTAAATACGCATTAATTGGGGCATTACGAGCAGTAGCACAAACAATCTCATATGAAGTAACCTTAGGTTTAATTATTCTATGTTTAGTTTTAATAACAGGAAATTTTAACTTAACTAATTTTAACCTAACACAAGAATTTATATGATTTATTATTCCGTCCTGACCAATAGCAGCAATATGATTTATTTCAACACTTGCTGAAACTAACCGAGCCCCATTTGATTTAACGGAAGGAGAGTCAGAATTAGTTTCGGGTTTTAACGTAGAGTATGCCGGGGGACCTTTTGCCCTATTCTTCTTGGCGGAATATTCAAATATTCTATTAATAAATACGCTTTCAGCAATTTTATTTTTAGGAACAACAAACAATCTAACTCAACCTGAATTATCAACCACAATACTAATTCTAAAAGCAACAACTTTGTCAATCTTATTTTTATGAGTTCGAGCATCATATCCACGATTCCGTTATGATCAACTTATACATTTAATTTGAAAAAACTTTCTACCTCTAACCCTAGCCATAACTTTACTTCATATTTCACTACCAATTTTTATATACGGAAATCCACCAATATAAGAAGATATGTGCCCGAAAGATAGGGGTTACTTTGATAGAGTAAAAAATAGATGTTCAAACCCTCTCATATCTTAAAAAAATAGGATTTGAACCTATACCCAGAGGATCAAAACCCCTTGTGCATCCATTACACCATCTTTTAGTAAAATAAGCTAAAAAAGCTTTTGGGCCCATACCCCAAATATGTTGGTTAAACCCCTTCTTTTACTAATGAGCCCATATGCATTGTCTATTATACTATCAAGTTTAGCAACAGGAACTATACTAACATTAGCTAGCAATCACTGATTCTTAGCATGAATAGGCTTAGAACTAAATACATTAGCTATTATTCCTTTAATAACAAAAACCCATCACCCGCGAGCAACAGAAGCAGCTACTAAATACTTCTTAATACAAGCACTAGCCTCAGCAATAATCTTATTTTCATCAACAATAAATGCATGATTTATAGGAGAATGAGATATCACTAATATATCACACCCAATTTCAACGGCCGCCTTAACAATTGGATTAGCAATAAAACTTGGTATTGCACCATTTCACTTATGACTCCCTGATGTTCTTCAAGGGCTAGATTTACTTACATGTTTAATCTTATCTACCTGACAAAAAATTGCACCAATAATTCTTATAATTCAAATTCATTCACAATTAAATACAAACTTGTTAATTATTATAGCTATTCTATCCACAACTATTGGCGGGTGGGGGGGATTAAATCAAACCCATCTACGAAAAATTATAGCCTACTCATCAATCGCACATTTAGGTTGAATAATATTAGTCCTATGTTTTATACCCTCCCTGACCTTATTAAACCTAATTATCTACATAGTAATAACTATAGTCATATTTATAATATTTTTAAATATAATATCAACTACAATCAATAAAATAGCTATGTCATGATTAAAAAACCCAATAATAGCCGCATCAATAATAATTGTCTTAATATCCTTAGGCGGGCTTCCGCCAACAACCGGATTTATACCAAAATGACTAATTATTCAAGAAATAACTAAACAAAACATAATTATTATTACAACAATCATTACGCTTTCATCTCTGCTAAGTTTATTTTTTTATCTTCGAATGTCATATTCAATTTCTCTTACCACCTCCCCTAACATTTCTAACACTTTTTCAATCTGACGACAAAACAATAAAAACTCAATAATTCTACCAACAACAATTATTCTTTCTACATTAATACTTCCTATTACTCCAACATTAATTAATATTTTAAACTAAGGATTTAAGATAACCAGACTAAAGACCTTCAAAGCCTTAAGTAGAAGTTTAAACCTTCTAATCCTTGTATAAGACCTGCAGGATTTTACCCTACATTAAATGAATGCAAATCAAACACTTTAATTAAGCTAAGGCCTTCTAGATTAGAAGGCTTTTATCCTACAAATTTTTAGTTAACAGCTAAACGCTATATACAACAAGCTTTAATCTACTCTTCCTAGCTTCTCCCGCTGGGGAGGGGGGAAGCGGGAGAAGCCCCGACGAAAGTTTAAGTCGTTCTTTAAAATTTGCAATTTTATATGCCGTACATTACAGGGCTTGATAAAAAAAGGACTTGAACCTTTATAACAGAGGCTACAACTCTGCACCTATTCGGCCATTTTACCTGTGATAATTACTCGATGACTATTTTCTACAAATCATAAAGATATTGGTACCCTATATTTAGTATTTGGCGCCTGAGCTGGGATAGTTGGTACTGCGCTTAGCCTTTTAATCCGAGCAGAATTAAGCCAACCCGGAGCTCTGCTGGGCGACGACCAGATCTATAATGTCATTGTAACAGCACATGCATTTGTTATAATTTTCTTTATAGTAATACCCGTAATGATCGGAGGCTTTGGAAACTGATTAGTACCATTAATAATTGGCGCGCCGGATATAGCCTTTCCACGAATAAATAACATAAGCTTTTGACTATTACCCCCATCATTCCTTCTTCTGTTAGCCTCCTCCGGGGTTGAAGCAGGTGCCGGAACAGGATGAACTGTATACCCGCCACTTGCTGGCAATCTAGCCCATGCCGGTGCTTCAGTTGATTTAACAATTTTTTCGCTTCATTTAGCCGGTGTTTCATCTATTTTAGGTGCAATTAACTTTATTACAACTTCAATTAATATAAAACCCGCATCTATATCTCAATATCAAACCCCATTATTTGTTTGATCAGTATTAATCACAGCAGTTCTGTTATTACTTTCTCTTCCAGTCTTAGCAGCAGGAATTACAATACTACTAACTGATCGAAACTTAAACACAACATTTTTTGACCCTGCTGGTGGTGGAGACCCGGTTCTTTACCAACACCTATTTTGATTCTTCGGACACCCGGAAGTATATATTCTAATTCTACCAGGATTTGGAATAATTTCACACATTGTAACCTATTATTCTGCAAAAAAAGAACCATTTGGCTATATAGGAATAGTATGAGCTATAATATCCATCGGCCTTCTAGGATTTATTGTATGAGCACATCATATATTTACAGTAGACCTAAACGTTGACACACGAGCATATTTTACATCTGCCACTATAATTATTGCTATCCCAACCGGAGTAAAAGTATTTAGTTGACTAGCAACTATACACGGCGGAGCAATTAAATGAGATGCAGCCATATTATGGGCCTTAGGTTTTATTTTTCTATTTACTGTAGGAGGACTTACTGGAATTGTACTAGCTAATTCATCACTTGATATTGTCTTACACGACACATATTATGTAGTAGCCCACTTTCATTATGTATTATCAATAGGCGCTGTGTTTGCTATTATAGGAGGATTTGTACACTGATTTCCCCTATTCACAGGATATACACTTCATTCAACTTGATCTAAAATTCACTTCGGAGTAATATTTATTGGTGTAAATTTAACTTTCTTTCCACAACATTTTTTAGGATTAGCTGGTATACCACGACGATATTCAGATTACCCTGATGCATATACGCTATGAAATACTGTTTCATCAATCGGCTCACTAATTTCTCTTGTTGCAGTAATTATAATAATATTTATTATTTGAGAAGCTTTTGCATCTAAACGAGAAGTTTTATCAACAGAATTAACATCAACAAATATTGAATGATTACATAATTGTCCTCCTCCTCATCATACATTTGAAGAACCGTCTTTTGTACAATCACGAATTTAACAAGAAAGGAGGGAATTGAACCCCCTTAAATTAATTTCAAGTCAACCACAAACCAATCTGTCACTTTCTTGAGATATTAGTAAAATTCATTACAACCCCTTGTCAAGGGGACATCACTAGTTAAAATCTTGTATATCTCTAATGGCACACCCATCACAATTAGGTTTTCAAGACGCAGCCTCACCAATTATGGAAGAGCTACTTCATTTTCACGATCATGCCCTAATGGCCGTGTTTTTAATTAGCACTTTAGTCCTTTACATTATTACAGTAATAATAACAACGAAATTAACTAACACTAATGCTATAGATGCACAAGAAATTGAAATAGTGTGAACTATTATACCAGCTATTATTTTAATTGTAATTGCTTTACCTTCACTACGAATTTTATATTTAATAGACGAAATTAATGATCCGCACTTAACTGTTAAAGCAATTGGACATCAATGGTACTGAAGTTATGAATATACAAACTATGATGATTTAGTATTTGATTCATACATAACCCCAACACAAAGCTTAAATCCTGGGGAATTTCGACTTTTAGAAGTAGATAACCGAATAGTTGTACCTATAGAATCTCCAATTCGAATATTAATTTCAGCGGAAGATGTCCTTCACTCATGAGCAATACCATCAATAGGAATTAAAACAGACGCTATTCCGGGGCGATTAAACCAAACAACTTTTATTGCTTCCCGACCTGGAATTTTTTATGGTCAATGCTCAGAAATCTGCGGAGCAAATCACAGCTTCATACCAATTGTTGTTGAAACTACACCACTAGAACACTTCCAAAGCTGATCTTCTTCAATACAAGAATACATTAAGAAGCTTTCATGGACAAAGCAATAGCCTTTTAAGCTATAATTCGGTGACTTCCAACCACCCTTAATGATATGCCACAACTAAATCCTGGCCCCTGACTTGCAATCTTAGTTATATCTTGATTTACTTATTTATTTATTTTAATATCTAAAACAAACAACTTCAAATACAATAATGACCCTAACATACAAAATGTAAAAAAAATAAAACCACAATCTTGAAATTGACCATGAACCTAAGCTTTTTTGACCAATTTATAAGCCCTACAATATTAGGTATTCCATTAATTTTATTAGCAATAACCATTCCATGATTATTATATGTTTCACCAACAGATCGGTGGTTAAATAATCGCCTTACCACCCTACAAACATGATTTCTATCCACTTTTACAAAACAACTAATACTACCGCTAAACATTAAAGGACATAAATGGGCCCTATCACTAACCTCATTAATAGTCTTTCTAATTACAATAAACTTATTAGGGTTATTACCTTATACCTTTACCCCAACAACACAACTTTCACTAAATTTAGGATTAGCAGTTCCATTTTGGTTAGCAACAGTGCTTATTGGCCTACGAAATCAACCGACTGCAGCTCTCGGACATCTTCTTCCAGAAGGCACCCCAACACTGTTAATTCCAATTTTAATTATTATCGAAACAATTAGTTTATTTATTCGACCGCTAGCTTTAGGAGTTCGTCTAACTGCAAATCTCACAGCAGGCCATCTGCTTATTCAACTTATTTCTACAGCAGTCTTTGTATTAATACCAATAATACCAACAACAGCTATTATTACTGCTATTGTCTTATTTCTACTAACTCTTTTAGAAATTGCTGTAGCAATAATTCAAGCTTATGTTTTTGTTCTTCTTCTAAGCCTTTATCTTCAAGAAAATACATAATGGCACACCAAGCTCACGCTTATCACATAGTAGACCCAAGCCCATGACCATTAACAGGGGCAATCGCCGCATTACTATTAACATCAGGACTAGCAATATGATTTCATTTTGGATCAATAACACTTATACTATTAGGGTTAATAATTACACTTCTAACAATAATTCAATGATGACGAGACATTATTCGAGAAGGCACATTTCAAGGCCATCACACATTACCGGTTCAAAAAGGATTACGATACGGTATAATCTTATTTATTACATCTGAGGTATTCTTTTTTTTAGGTTTCTTTTGGGCTTTCTATAACTCAAGCTTAGCACCAACGCCAGAATTAGGCGAATGCTGACCACCAACAGGCATTACCCCATTAGACCCATTTGAAGTCCCACTTTTAAATACCGCAGTATTACTAGCCTCAGGGGTCACAGTAACATGAGCACACCACAGCATTATACAAAATGATCGAAAAGAAGCTATTCAATCCTTAGCACTAACAGTTTTATTAGGATTATATTTTACACTTCTTCAAGCAATAGAGTACTATGAAGCCCCATTCACTATTGCTGACGGGGTATACGGGTCAACATTTTTTGTAGCGACTGGGTTCCACGGCCTTCACGTCATTATTGGGTCACTATTTTTATCTGTCTGCCTATTTCGTCAAATTAATTTCCACTTCACATCTGACCATCACTTTGGCTTTGAAGCAGCAGCCTGATATTGACACTTTGTTGATGTTGTATGACTGTTCCTTTACGTCTCAATCTACTGATGAGGATCATATCTTTTTAGTATAATTAATACTTATGACTTCCAATCATTTAACCTTAGTTAAAAATCTAAGAAAAGATAATGAATTTAGTAATTTTAATATTTATTTTATCTGCTATGTTATCTATGCTTTTAATTCTAATTAGCTTTTGAATCCCAATATCTAATCCGGACACTGAAAAACTTTCTCCATACGAATGCGGATTTGACCCATTGGGATCAGCCCGATTACCATTCTCTATTCGATTCTTTTTAGTAGCTATTTTATTTCTACTATTTGACTTAGAAATTGCTCTTCTTCTTCCTACCCCGTGAGCATTACAACTAAACCCATCAAGCACTCTATTATGAGCAACACTAATCCTAACTTTATTAACAATAGGCCTAATCTATGAATGAATTCAAGGCGGACTAGACTGAGCTGAATAGACACTTAATCTAATTAAGAATATTAATTTCGACTTAATAAATTTTGGTTTAAGCCCAAAAGCGTCTAATGTCACCAGTTATTTTTACACTTATGGCCGCCTTTATTATAAGCGCAATTGGATTAATACTTCACCGAACCCATTTTTTATCAACACTTATTTGCTTAGAGGGGATAATACTCTCACTTTTTATTATTATTTCTATCTGATCAAATCAACTTATATTAACATCTATTTTTCCACTTCCAATATTTTTATTAACATTTTCAGCATGTGAAGCCAGTGCCGGCTTAGCATTAATAGTTGCAGCAACACGCACGCACGGAACAGACCATTTAAAAAACTTAAATCTTTTACAATGCTAAAAATTATTTTCCCAACAGTAATATTAATCTTAACAGTATGATGTACAAACCAAAAATGACTTTGAACACATACAATTGCTAACTCAATAATTATTGCTTTTATTAGCCTAATAATATTTAATTTACCACTAGAAATTATATTACAAACCAATAAATTTTTAGGCCTAGACTTTATTTCATCACCTCTACTAATCTTAACATGTTGGCTTCTCCCATTAATAATCCTAGCAAGTCAAAAACACTTAAAAGAAAGCCCGCCAACCCGACAACGCATATATATTTCAATATTTCTTGTATTACAAATTTCTCTTATTTTTGCATTTACCTCAACAGAATTAATCTTGTTTTATATTGCTTTCGAAACAACACTTATCCCAACACTAATTATTATTACACGATGGGGAAACCAATCAGAACGACTTAATGCCGGAACATATTTTCTTTTTTATACATTAGCGGGTTCATTGCCACTCCTTATTGCACTTTTAGCACTACAAAATAGTACTGGATCCTTATCTTTATGTCTGTTAGAAAATATGGAAGCCCCATATTTATTTATATATACAAATAAATTCTTATGATTTTCATGCTTACTTGCCTTCATAGTAAAAATACCACTTTATGGGGTTCACTTATGACTTCCAAAAGCCCATGTAGAAGCACCAATTGCCGGTTCAATAATTTTAGCAGCAGTTCTTTTAAAATTAGGCGGATATGGAATTATTCGTATTACCTTACTACTTACACCACAAAAAGAATTATGCTACCCCTTTATAATTTTAGCCTTATGAGGTGTAATTATAACTAGTCTTATCTGTATACGACAAACAGATTTAAAATCACTAATCGCTTACTCATCAGTAAGCCACATAGGACTTGTAGTTGCAGCCGCAATTATTCAAACTCCATGAAGCCTTACAGGAGCAGTAATTTTAATAATTTCACACGGATTAATTTCATCAGCTTTATTCTGCCTAGCCAACATAAACTATGAACGTTCACATAGTCGAACGCTTCTTCTAGTTCGGGGAATACAAGCAATTCTTCCATTAATAGGCATATGATGATTATTCGTTAATTTATCAAACATAGCACTCCCACCATCTTTAAACCTATGAGGTGAACTAACTATTATAGTCTCACTTTTTAACTGATCAAAATGAACGATCTTATTTACAGGACTAGGAACGCTCATTACCGCAACTTACACCCTATATATATATCTTATAACCCAACGTGGGCCTGCACCAATACACTTAAACAAAATGACTCCTAATTATACTCGAGAACATTGCCTCATATCACTTCATATACTTCCGATACTATTAATAATTTTTAAACCCGAGTTAGTCTCCGGAAACTTTACATGTTTATTTAATTTAAACAAAATATTAGATTGTGATTCTAATTATAAAAGTTAAAACCTTTTAATAAACCGAGAAGAGTTAAGAAACAAAAGAAACTGCTAATATCTAAACCTGTGGTTAAAATCCGCAGTCTACTCAACTTTTAAAGGATAATAGTTATCCGTTGGTTTTAGGTATCAAAAACTCTTGGTGCAACCCCAAGTAAAAGTAATGGATTTAAATTTACTATTCAACTCATCTTTTATTTTAACTTTAACACTGCTAATCATCCCACTTTTTCTTAAAACAGAAAACTGACCCAACTTTGTTAAAGACTCTGTAAAATACGCTTTCATATCTAGCCTATTACCAATAATAATTTTTTTAAACATGGGGTTAGAATCAACAACAACTAACTTCAACTGAATATTTATTTATAATTTTAATATTACATCTAGCATTAAGCTAGACCAATACTCCCTTATATTTATCCCAATTGCTTTATTTGTAACCTGATCAATTCTAGAGTTCTCAATCTGATATATATACTATGACCCTTTCATTTCTCGATTTTTTAAATATTTATTAGTTTTTTTATTTGCCATATTAATTCTTATTACTGCAAATAATATATTTCAATTATTTATTGGCTGAGAAGGGGTTGGAATTATATCATTCTTATTAATTGGGTGGTGATACGGCCGATCAGATGCTAACACAGCTGCCATTCAAGCAGTTGTATACAACCGTGTAGGTGATATTGGACTTATTATTAGCATGGCCTGATTGTCAATATATTCCAACTCATGAGAACTTCAACAAATATTCTCAACTTATGATAAAGAATCTACACTTCCTATTTTAGGATTAATCCTAGCAGCAACAGGAAAATCTGCACAATTTGGACTTCACCCTTGACTCCCAGCTGCTATAGAGGGGCCTACACCTGTATCAGCCCTCCTGCACTCAAGTACAATAGTTGTAGCAGGAATTTTTATTTTAATTCGATTTCAACCACTTATTGAACAAAATAAACTCGCCCTAACAATCTGTTTATGTTTGGGGGCCTTAACCACTATATTTACAGCAATCTGCGCCCTAACACAAAATGATATTAAAAAAATTATTGCATTCTCAACATCTAGCCAACTAGGGTTAATAATAGTAACAATCGGCTTAAATCAACCTCAACTAGCATTCTTCCACATCTCAACACACGCCTTTTTTAAAGCAATACTATTTTTATGCTCAGGCTCAATTATTCATAATCTCAATGATGAACAAGATATTCGAAAAATAGGAGGACTACAAAATTCTATTCCTATTACAACCTCTTGTTTAACAATTGGTAGTTTAGCCTTAGTAGGAACTCCATTTTTAGCAGGATTTTTTTCTAAAGACGCAATCATTGAAGCAATGAACACATCATATTTAAATTCATGAGCTTTAACTCTCACACTAATTGCAACTTCATTCACAATAATTTACAGTTTTCGAATTATTTTTTATGTACAAATAAAATACCCACGATCACTTCCAATTCAACCAATCAATGAAAACAATAAATTATTAATTAATCCTATCATACGCTTAGCATGAGGAAGTATAATTGCAGGGTTACTAATCATTAACTCTTCTTCCCCTATAAAAGAACAACTCCTCACTATACCACTTTTATCAAAAATAGCCGCACTATTAGTAACAATTATTGCTCTCCTGCTAGCATTAGACCTATCAAAAATTATAACAAAACAAAATATACATGCTTTCTCTAATAATTTAGCATTTTACCCAACAATTATTCACCGAATTTTACCAAATATAAACCTCTCATTAGGTCAAAACATTTCAACCCATATTACTGACATGACATGATATGAAAAAACAGGCCCAAAATATATAACAGCCCAATTTCTACCCTCTATCAAAGCCATTACTAATTCTCAATCGGGTTTAATCAAAACCTATATAACTCTTTTCTTAACCTCTATACTACTTATAATTATAATAGCATCTTACTGCACGCAAAGAGCCTCGAGATAAACCACGAGTAACCTCTAAAACAACGAATAAAGTTAAAAATAAAACTCAACCAGATGCTACTAAAAATCCTCAACCAAAAGAATACATTAGACCAACCGCACCATAATCATACCCAACATAATCTAAATTTATATCACTAAAAAATAAAAAATCAACAGAAAAACTTAAACCAAAATAATATCCTAAAAAAACTAAAGATAAAATATATAAACAAACATGAAATAACACAGAAATATTTCCTCACGCCTCCGGATATGGCTCAGCCGCTAAAGAAGCAGAATATGCAAAAACAACTAACATTCCACCTAAATAAATTAAAAGTAAAATTAATGATAAAAAAGAAACACCAGCTTCTACTAACATACAACAACCACAAATAGCAGCTATAACCAACCCAAAAGCCGCAAAATAAGGTGAAGGATTAGACGCAACTGCAATTATACCAACTATTATACCAATTATTACTAAAAACCCAAAATACATTATTTTTATTCAGAGTTTAACTGAAACCCTTGACCTGAAAAATCAATGTTGTGTTCAACTATAAAAACTAATGGCCCACATTATACGAAAAACCCATCCGATAATAAAAATTATTAATAACTCATTTATTGATTTACCAACCCCTTCTAATATTTCCTACTGATGAAATTTTGGCTCCTTACTAGGACTGTGCTTAATTACACAAATCTTAACAGGGTTATTTTTAGCTATACATTATACAGCAGACACATCATCAGCATTTTCATCTGTAGCACATATCTGCCGAGATGTAAATTATGGCTGACTTATACGAAACATTCACGCAAACGGCGCTTCATTCTTTTTTATCTGTATTTTCCTACATATTGGTCGAGGATTATACTACGGCTCATATATATTTAAAGAAACATGAAACATCGGTGTAATCCTACTATTTTTAGTAATAGCTACAGCTTTTGTAGGATATGTTCTTCCATGGGGGCAAATATCATTTTGAGGCGCAACAGTAATTACAAATTTACTCTCTGCAATTCCGTACATTGGAGATACCTTAGTTCAATGAATTTGAGGCGGATTTTCAGTAGACAAAGCTACCTTAACCCGATTCTTTGCCTTCCACTTCTTATTTCCATTCTTAATTGCAGGAACAAGCATTATTCATCTCCTTTTTCTTCACGAAACAGGATCTAATAACCCTACAGGAATGACTTCAAATCAAGATAAAATTTCATTTCATCCATACTTTTCCTATAAAGACGCTTTAGGCTTCCTATTAATATTTATTTTATTAATATTTTTATCTCTATTCTCCCCAAACCTCCTAGGAGACCCTGAAAACTTTTCCCCAGCAAACCCCTTAATTACCCCCCCACACATCCAACCAGAGTGATACTTCTTATTTGCCTATGCAATTCTTCGATCCATTCCTAATAAACTAGGAGGTGTAATCGCTTTACTTATATCCATTCTTATTCTAATACTGATTCCAATGCTTCATACATCAAAACAACGAAGTATAATATTTCGCCCACTAACACAAATTATATTCTGAATTTTAGTAGCAAATACTATAATCCTAACATGAATTGGGGGACAACCAGTCGAACCCCCATTTATTGAAATTGGACAAATTTCTTCTATCCTATACTTCTCTCTTTTTATTATTATTATTCCAACAATAGGAATTTTAGAAAATAAAATAATGAAATGATACCATGATAGTTTAATTAAAACATCGACCTTGTAAGTCGAAAACCGAAGACTAAGAATCTTCTCAAGGTATTTTAATATCTTACCAGGCAATGCCTACGATTCCAGGTATGCCACATTTTCCCAAATACTGCCTAAAGTCAGTAAACTGCCACTCCCCTCCCACTACCCCATTTACAATCTTTATAAAGTCTCCTAGACTTATTTTTTCGCCCGACTTCTGCCTCATTACCCTGAGGTCACCGACCTGAATCTTCTATTGCCTTATTTTGTCAAAAAAAAATATAAAAATTTTGTGTAAAAAAATATCATTCAAGAGGGGGGGATTTTCACCCCCACCGCTGGCATCCAAAGCCAAAATTCTTGGAATCAAACTACCTCTTGCTCTAGACTTCCTAATGTACGAGTGACGTGGCAACATATTATGCCTATCGTACATCCAACTATCTGCCACACGACTATTTTTTAGTACTCTTCGGAGTGTGAGCCGAGCACTTAGGGCGAGAAACCACCAACCCGCTCCTGTCGATACGATGACCAGATCTGCGGACCCAAATTGTAGAGTGCCTAACTTTCCCTACTGCGCCTCTGGTTAAAATCTATGGACACAAATTAAAAACTCATTCATCAATTGGATCGACCAGGCATTTGGCGGCTGCCGGCTTCTTGATAACTAATTGGCCCATGATCCCTCAGCCTCCTTCAAACACATCTGGTATTTTTTTATTTTCTGTGTGGTCAACCAACATTACGGTAATATGTCTGGTATTATTCGACCTAAAGCTGAACATTGCATGCAATTGTTTTATCGGATCCAAATAGAATGAGTAAATTATATGAATGATTATAAGACATTTCAATTAATTTCTAAGTATTTTACTGATAACGTATTTTTATATTTTTCCCCCGGAGCTTGAATTATCAATATTTAAGATTTTGAACATGAACTAATTTTTCATCCTTTAAGTTAACCCCCCTACCCCCTTAACAAATCTAATCAACACGTTTTTTACCTTGGCTAACCCCCGAAACTGAGGTAAAATTTTTGTCTACGACACTGGAATAATCAATAAAGTTTTTTAGAATAAAATTAAAAATTTGCGAAATATACAGTGTTACATACTGTA